AAATTTTAATAATTTGCAATAATGCAATAACAACAAATTTATAACATTACTAGCTACATTTTGGTAAAATATGTCCAGTTCTAGGGATTTTCCTGTTTCCGGGGGGTTTGCAGGAGTCTTAGTTATCTCAGGAGAACTGGGGGGAGGGGGGGTTTAACTCTCAAAAAAAAAAGATAAAAAGGGGTATATTAGGAACTAATCGAGAAAAATTTCAGCCTTATGCTCTTGAAAATCCTATATGCAGTTAATTTATATCGGACCCCAAATAAATAATTTTATATATCTTAATACCGAGGACTAGCTCCACCTTGTCCGGCGTCGACGCTCTGCACTGCTGAAATGTCAAATGACTTGAAAAAAAAAAAAGAAACCCGTAGCCCATTAGAAAGAACGCCCGGCATGGGGAGTGATTATAGTATATATGTGTATAGACATTAAGAGATGGACAAAAGTGCAAATCTTGAGCGATGGTCAAGCAATGGACCTGAAGCTAGGCAGAATAGCCAGGAAACGTGTTACGGGATGGTGGGTCTTCTGTCTAAGCCCCTCACCTTCATTGGACAGTTTGCCTTAGCAAGGAAAGTCCGGTTATGTTTACAATTTCTTGTATAAAAATCCATAAATTGGTTTAAAAAACCATATTTGTTCTATTAATCTATTGTTGTTTTCACCTGAATGGTCGTTTTTTCATGATTATTTCTCCTTGTATGGTTAAGTTAATTAATGGTGATTATACATATGTACTCATAATAATTTTACTAAAAAGAATAGGGCTTTTAGGACATAGCAGGAAAAGCACCAAAAAAAAAAAAAAGGTGAGGTAAACTCGCGCAGAATTAATATTTTAAAAGGGGGAGAATCCTTAGGGGCATTCAGAGGGTAGTTTAATTTAGAATTCTAGCTTTGGGAGCTAGTGGTGGGAGTTAAAATCTCTTCCCTCTGAAGACATGTTTCGACATTATGGGGCAGCATCCGGTGATAGTAGAATATTCGCGCGCGAAATGCACTAGGGAGGAATCTAGCCCCCGACCTCCGGCTTACAAGGCCGGCGCTCTATACTGAGCTACTAGGGCAGTTTCATTCAAGGGCCTTATTTTCAGTTATTCCTGCAAGGGGGAATAAAACTAGGAATAGGGAAAAATATAGCACTGATGCCACTTGTCCGATGATAATAAAGGGGTGTTCTACAGGCACTCCTCCGATTCATGTAAGAACTAGTATGTCTGCAACGAGAACTCAAAATAGCATTTGAGTAAGGGGGCGGAATGTTAAGCCTCGTTGTTTTGAAGTGTGTAAAAAGGGGACAACCATGAGAACCAGAATGGAGAATAGGAGTGCAGGGACGCCGCCTAGTTTGTTAGGAATAGAGCGTAGAATGGCATAGGCAAACAGAAAATATCACTCGGGTTTAACATGAGGAGGGGTAACGATGGGGTTAGCCGGGGTAAAATTATCTGGGTCTCCGAGCAGGTTGGGTGCAAAGAGGGCAAGGGAAGTTAGACCTAGAAGCATCACAGCAAAGCCAAGCAGGTCTTTGTAAGTGAAATAAGGGTGAAATGAGATTTTATCTGCATTTGAGTTGATGCCTGTGGGGTTATTTGAGCCTGTTTCATGGAGAAAAAGCAGATGGAGTATTGTAAAAGCAGCAACAACAAAGGGGAATAAGAAATGGAATGCAAAGAACCGCGTCAGGGTGGCGTTATCTACTGAGAAACCTCCCCAGATTCATTGGACTAAGGCATCACCTACATAGGGGACAGTGGACATTAGGTTTGTAATTACGGTAGCCCCTCAGAATGATATTTGTCCTCAGGGGAGAACGTAACCTACGAAAGAGGTTATTATAACTAAAAGGAAGAGAAGAACCCCGATATTTCATGTTTCTACAAAGAGATAAGAGCCGTAATAAAGTCCTCGAGCAATATGCATATAAAGGCAAATAAAGAAGAAAGAAGCGCCATTGGCGTGCATATTTCGAATTAATCAGCCGTAATTTACATCACGGCAAATATGAACCACAGACGAAAAGGCTGTCTCAATGTCTGAAGTGTAGTGTATGGCTAGAAATAGTCCTGTTAGAAGTTGAGTAATTAAGCAAAGGCCTAAAAGGGAGCCAAAGTTTCATCATACTGAGATATTAGAGGGGGTGGGGAGATCAACTAGTGCGTCATTAGCAATTTTTAGGATTGGATGGGTTTTCCGAAGGCTGGCCATTAAGGTTCTTGTAGTTGAATAACAACGGTGGTTTTTCAAGTCATTAGTCCTGGTTAAAATCCGGGCAGGAATTATGGCATATATTATATTGACTCTTTTAATTGGGATAGTTCTTGGTGTTATTTCAGTAGCTTCAAACCCTTCCCCGTATTTCGCTGCTCTAGGATTGGTTTTGGTAGCAGGTGTAGGATGTGTGGTATTAATAGGGCACGGAGGGTCCTTTTTGTCCCTTGTGCTTTTCTTAATTTATCTTGGAGGCATGCTTGTTGTATTTGCTTATTGTGCGGCTTTAGCCGCGGAGCCCTATCCTGAGGCTTGAGGGGAATGATCGGTATTAGGGTCTGTGTTAGGTTATTTATTATTAGTATTAGGTGCCGGCTCTTGATTCTGGGGAGGGTGATATGAGGGAATGTGAGTACCTGTAGACGAGCTAATTGAGTTTTCTGTTGTGGCTGCAGATTCGGGTGGTGTGGCCTTAATGTACTCATTAGGTGGGGGTCTTCTTGTAGTAAGTGCCTGAGTTCTCCTATTAACACTTTTAGTGGTATTAGAATTAACTCGGGGCCTGGCCCGGGGGGCGTTGCGTGCCGTTAGGCAGCTGAGATTAGAGTTACTAGAACAAGGGTTATAAGGAATAGGGTTAGGTAGGTCTTAATTAATCCTTGTTGTATATTACTTGTTGCGGAGGCTAGTGGGGTGGTGGCATTAGCAATGGCTTTGGGGCCTGTTTTTTCTAACCATGTTTGATCCACTATTTGACTGGCAATTTTTTGTCCCAGGAGAAGACTGAGTTGTGGGGCTTGGCGATGAATGATTGCTGGGACAAATCCCAAAGATGTGGAAAAGTGATGAGGGGTTCGAAGAGGCGTAATTTTTAACTGTTTGCTTGTCAAGGTTGCCAATTCAAATGCAGTTAATAAGCCAAGAATTGAGACAGCCAGAGCTGCAAGTTTTAGTTCTGTCGGCATTGTTAAAACAGGTGTTTTGAAAAGGTTGATATTTAGTATTACTAGCAGGCCTCCAAAGATACTGCCTCACGCCAGGCGTTTGAGGGGGTTGATTACTGCTGAGTTGTTTTCATTAATGGGGGAAAGAGGTAGAAAGCGGGGTGTGCCCATGGTAACAAAGAAGATAACTCGGAGGCTGTAAATAGCAGTAAAGGAGGTGGCAATAAGTGTTAGGGTAAGGGCTCAGGCGTTTACGTGAGATGTGTTTAGTGCTTCAATAATTGCATCTTTGGAGAAGAAGCCTGCTAGGAAGGGAGTCCCTGTTAGGGCCAGGCTTCCCACGGTGAGGCAGGAGGAGGTAAAGGGGGCTAAATGATGAAGGCCTCCCATTTTTCGGATATCTTGTTCATCATTTAGGCTATGAATTACTGAGCCCGAGCATAAAAATAGTATAGCTTTGAAAAATGCATGAGTACAAATATGTAGAAAGGCTAATTGTGGTTGATTTAATCCGATAGTTACTATCATTAACCCGAGTTGGCTAGAAGTTGAAAAAGCAACGATTTTCTTAATGTCGTTTTGGGTTAGAGCGCAGGTAGCAGTAAATATAGTGGTTAGAGCTCCAAGGCAAAGACAGAGAGTAAGGGCCGTCTGATTATTTTCTATAAGAGGGCTTAGTCGAATAAGGAGAAAAATTCCTGCTACGACTATTGTACTAGAATGAAGTAGGGCAGATACTGGTGTTGGGCCCTCTATCGCGGCTGGAAGTCAAGGGTGAAGCCCAAATTGGGCAGATTTGCCAGTTGCAGCTAAGATTAAACCGAGAAGAGGGAGGGTCATATTCAAGCCCTTGCTAAGAATAAATATTTGTTGAATATCTCAGCTATTAACGTTAGTGGCTAGTCATGCTATGCCTAGGATTAGACCAATATCCCCTACACGATTATAGAGGACAGCTTGAAGGGCTGCAGTATTTGCGTCTGCTCGGCCGTGTCATCACCCAATTAGTAAGAAGGATATAATTCCGACTCCTTCCCAACCAATAAATAGTTGAAAGAGGTTGTTAGCAGAGACTAAGATAAGTATTGCCACGAGGAAAGTTAGAAGGTACTTGAAGAAACGATTAATAAGTGGGTCAGAGTGCATGTATCATGTGGCAAATTCTAAAATAGATCAGGTAACATAAAGAGCAATAGGGATAAAAATAATAGAATAGTGATCAAATTTGAAGCTTAAGGTAATGTCCAAAGTAGTTGTAACTATTCAGGTTCATGAGGAAGTTACGGCTTCCATTCCTGTACTAAGAAAAAGAGAAAGAGGGGCCAGACTAATTAAGAAAGCTGATTTAACAGCTGTTTTTGCGTGAGATGAAGCTCAATCATTATTTAATGGCAGAGATGTAAAGGTTACTAAAAGAGGGTAGAGAAGAACAGCAAATATCAATAAGAGGCTTGAAGTATATATTAAAGTTGTAGGGTGCATAGCTGCTACTTGGAGTTGCACCAAGAGTTTTTGGTTCCTAAGACCAACGGATGAGCTATTATCCTTTAGGAGCTTCGAGGGAGCCTTGGGGTCTAACCAAGGGGGTGATAGTTAGCAGTCTTCATTGCCGTCGGGCCTCTCTCGGTGGATTAGAGGAGTTTAACCTCTATTTTTAGAATCACAATCTAATGTCTTGGTTAAACTAAATCTACAGGCAAATCAGCCTCATAAAAGGGCAGGTTTAAGAATAATAAGTAAAAGAGGGATCAAATGAAGGGCTATTAACAAGTGCTCCCGTGTGTATGAAGGGGGCAGGGCGAGCATGTGTTGGGGCAGGGGCCCTCGTTGACTCATAAGAAACATATAAAGAGAGTAAGCAGCTGTAATTAGAGTCCCAACTCCTGTGAGAATTAAGGTTCATGCGGATCAGTTAAATAATGAGGTAAGGATTATTAGCTCTCCTATTAAATTAGGAAGGGGAGGGAGAGCGAGATTAGCTAGACTAGCAATAAATCATCATGTAGTCATAAGTGGAAGAGCAATTTGAAGTCCTCGGGCTAAGAGTATTGTCCGGCTGTGGGTTCGTTCGTAATTGGTATTAGCGAGACAGAATAGGGCTGATGAGGCCAAACCATGAGCAATTATGAGAATTAAGGCCCCTGTAAATCCTCAGGGGGTTTGAATTAAAATTCCCCCTGCTACAAGGCCTATATGACTAACAGAGGAATAGGCAATTAGAGATTTTAGATCGGTTTGACGTAAACAAATTGAGCCCGTTATGATTACGCCCCAAAGAGCGAGGACAATAAAAGGATAGACCATTTCCTTGGAAAGAGGGTCGAGTACAATTATTAGTCGTATTATCCCGTATCCCCCAAGTTTTAGAAGAACAGCAGCAAGAACTATGGAGCCTGCGACGGGTGCCTCTACATGGGCTTTGGGAAGTCATAGATGTATGCCATAAAGAGGTATTTTGACTAAGAACGCAATTATGCATGCAGCCCACCAGATTTTACTGCCAAAGGGTATTAATAACAGGGGCTTGGTGTATGGAATAATTAGGAGTGATAGGGACCCTGTGCTGTTTTGAAGTATAAGAAGGGCAACTAAGAGGGGGAGAGATCCCGCCAAGGTATAAAATAAAAAGTAAGTCCCTGCATTGAGGCGCTCTGTTTGATTCCCTCAGCGAGTAATTACTAGAAGAGTAGGAATTAGTGTTGCCTCAAATATAACATAAAATATAATTATCTCTGTAGCGCCGAAGGCTAAAATAAGAAAAAGTTGTAAAGTAGCAAGAAGGGTGATGTACATACGTTGACGGTTTATAGGTTCTGACGAAAGATGATTTTGGCTTGCAAGGAGCATTAATGGAAGAAGTCAACATGATAGCACAAGCAAAGGTGTCGATAAGGGGTCTGTGCCGATATAGGAATTAAGAGCGGTTCATCCTGTATCTGTGGTATTGTTTAGTCAGGAGATGCTGGCCAGAGCAATTAGTATGCTTTGCGTTAGAGCAGTGGGCCACAATCATTTACTTGATGTTAACCAAGTTGTTGGCAGAAGAAATAAGGTAGGAATAAGAATTTTTAGCATTGTAGAAGATTTAGGGCTTGTATATGATCTGTCCCGTGTGTTCGGGCTGTGGCTACAAGTAAGGCCAGTCCAGCACTTGCCTCACAAGCGGAAAAAGCAAGTATGAGTATGGGGGCAGTTGAGCAGCCAGTAGCATCTAGCTGTAAGGACCAGAGCGAGAGTGCAATAAATAGGGCAAGTATCATGGCTTCTAAACAGAGAAGGGCAGAGAGAAGGTGTGTTCGATGAAACGCTAAGTCTATTATACCCAATAGAAAGGCTGAGGAGATTGTAAAGTGAGTGGGGGTCATTAGGCAATTGTGGACTTTAACCACAGACTCTTGAGCCGAAATCAAGTATTTTACTTAGACTAATCACCTATTCAGCTCATTCGAGGCCCCCTTGTAGTCACTCGTAGATAAGGCCGAGTGTTAGTAGGGCTAGAACAGAGGTTGCTCATGCAAATGTCAAGGAGGGGTTACTCAATTGGTCACCTCATGGAAGGGGAAGTAGAAGTGCAATTTCCAGGTCAAAAAGAAGAAATAAAATGGCGATCAGGAAAAATCGTAAGGAAAAAGGAAGCCGGGCGCTTCCTAAGGGGTCAAATCCACACTCGTAGGGAGATAGCTTTTCATAGTCGGGGCTTAGCTGGGGCAGTCAAAAAGAGACCACGATAAGAATTAGAGACAGGGCTGAGGCAATAAGGATAACTGTTGAGATTAAGTTCATTATCTTTCCTTGGACTTTAACCAAGACCGTGTGGTTGGAAGCCACTTATACTACTTAGTACTAGAAAGATTATGAGCCTCATCAATAGATTGAGATATATAGGAAGAGTCAGACAACATCTACAAAGTGTCAGTATCACGCTGCTGCTTCAAAGCCGAAGTGGTGCTCGGATGTAAAATGATAACGAATTTGACGGAGTAAACACGCAGCTAAAAATGTGGAGCCAATAATTACATGGAGACCATGGAAGCCAGTGGCAACAAAGAAAGTTGAGCCATAGACTCCATCAGCAATTGTGAAAGGTGCTTCGTAGTACTCTATTCCTTGAAGGAAAGTGAAGTAAAACCCTAACAGAATTGTGAGAGTGAGGGAGTGGATTGCTTGTTTTCGTTCGCCCTCTATGATGCTGTGATGGGCTCAGGTTACTGTGACCCCAGAGGCTAAGAGAACTGCGGTATTTAATAGGGGGACTTCAAATGGGTCTAGGGTAGTAATGCCTGTGGGAGGTCAGCAGCCCCCTAATTCGGGGGTGGGTGCAAGGCTTGCATGGTAGAAGGCTCAAAAAAAGCCTAGAAAGAAGAAAACTTCTGATGTAATAAATAAAATTATACCATATCGAAGTCCTTTTTGGACTGGTGGAGTATGATGACCTTGAAAGGTTCCTTCTCGGATGATATCTCGTCATCACTGGTACATTGTTAATAAAAGAAGTACTGTTCCTAGGGCTATTAAAGTTGTTGAGTGGAAATGGAACCATACGGCAAGGCCAGATGTCATTAAAAGTGCAGCTACTGCGCCTGTTAGGGGTCAAGGGCTGGGGTCTACTATGTGGTATGCATGAGCTTGGTGGGTCATTAAACGTTTTCTTGTAGATAGAGGCTTAGTAGAAGAATAAATACGTAGGCTTGAATTATTGCAACGGCTACTTCAAGTATGGTTAGTAATAAAAGGAGAACTGCTGTGAGAATAGCGACTGTGGGTATTATAGGCATAAGGACGAAAACTGCTGAGGAAATTAGATGAATTAATAAATGACCTGCCGTAAGATTGGCTGTAAGTCGAACGCCTAAAGCAAGAGGGCGAATGAACAGGCTAATTGTTTCGATAATAATTAAAATAGGAATCAGAGCTGTGGGAGTGCCTTCTGGAAGAAAATGACCTAGTGCATGGGTTGGTTGATTTCGTATACCAATAAGAACCGTCGCTAGTCAGAGGGGGACAGCTAAGCCTAAATTAAGAGAAAGTTGTGTTGTAGGGGTGAAAATGTATGGTATTAAGCCTAGTATATTAAGAGTAAGTAGGAACATTATTAATGAGGCAAGTAGAGGGGCTCACTTGTGTCCCCCTACATTTAAGGGGAGAAAGAGTTGATTGGTAAAGCGGGCAATAAATCATCCTTGGAGGGATACGACTCGATTGCTTAGTCATCGAGAAGTTGGCGTAGGGATGAGTAATCAGGGTAAAGCTAAGGCTATTAAAATTATTGGGATTCCGAGGAATGAAGGGCTAGAAAATTGGTCAAAAAGGCTTAGTGTCATGGTCAGTTTCAAGGGGAGGTTTTAGGGGTTGTTATGCCTTGGGGAGAAGGCTCATTGGGGAAAGTGTGTGCTATTACTTTTGGGGGAAGAATAGTTAGGAAAATTGCTCATGTAAACATGAAGATTATAAATCAAGGGGCGGGGTTTAACTGGGGCATTTCATTAAGGGTGATTGGGGGCCACCTACTTCCAGCTTAAAAGGCTGGTGCTTAACCCATATTAGCTTCTTAGTGAGGCGTCTTCAAGTATTAAAGATGATCAAGATTCAAAGTGTTCTAGAGGAACTGCTTCGACTACAATAGGTATGAAGCTGTGGTTTGCACCACAAATTTCTGAACATTGTCCGTAGAAAACTCCGGGGCGGGAGGTAATAAAGGCTGTTTGATTTAGACGTCCAGGTACTGCGTCTATTTTGATTCCTAAGGCTGGGACTGCTCATGAGTGAAGAACATCTTCTGCTGAAATTAGGATTCGGATTGGAGACTCAACTGGTACAACCATACGATGGTCGGCTTCTAATAGTCGGAATTGACCGGGGGCTAAATCTTGTGTGGGAATCATATAAGAGTCAAAGCCAAGGTCCTCATAATCGGTGTACTCATAGCTTCAGTATCATTGGTGACCTATCGCTTTAATAGTAAGATGCGGGTCATTGATTTCATCTATAAGATAAAGAATTCGTAATGATGGAAGTGCAATTAGAATTAGAATAACAGCTGGGAGAACTGTTCAGATAATCTCAATTTCTTGAGAATCTAGAATATACTTGTTGGTTAGTTTAGTGGATACTATCGCGACAATAATGTAAAGTACAAGAGTACTAATTAAAAATACAATTATTAGGGCGTGATCGTGGAAGTGTAGTAACTCTTCTATTACGGGTGATGCCGCGTCTTGGAATCCTAGTTGTGAGGGGTGTGCCATACTAGCTTTCGCTAAGGCTACGCGGGGTTTTAACCCACAATTCTGCCTTGACAAGGCAGTGTGATGTTTCACCAGTAGCCCATGAAGAAAGTGACAGAGTGGTCATGTGATTGGCTTGAAACCAGTAGATGGGGGTTCGATTCCCTCCTTTCTCGGGTTAACGGGTTTGGATCTGAACGAAGGCGGGCTCCTCGAATGTGTGGTAGGGAGGGGGACACCCGTGGAGTCACTCAACGTTAGTCATAGTTAATTCAACTGCTATTACTTCCCGTTTGGCAGCGAAAGCTTCTCACAGGATAAATAGGAATATAATTACGGCTATTAGTGAAATTAGAGAGCCGATAGAGGAGACTGTATTTCATAGTGTGTAGGCATCAGGATAGTCTGAATACCGTCGTGGTATTCCTGCTAGACCTAGGAAATGCTGTGGGAAGAATGTAAGGTTTACACCTACAAATATTACCCCAAAATGAATTTTTGTTCAAGTGTCATGAAGTGTATAGCCTGTAAATAGCGGGAATCAGTGGACAAAGGCTGCTATAATAGCAAAAACAGCTCCTATAGATAAGACGTAGTGAAAATGAGCTACTACGTAGTATGTATCATGAAGCACGATATCTAGGGAAGAATTAGCCAGGACAATTCCTGTTAAGCCTCCGACTGTAAAGAGGAAAATGAAACCTAGGGCTCAGAGTAGAGGTGTTTCTCATTTAATTGAGCCTCCATGCAGAGTTGCTAATCAGCTAAAGACTTTTACACCTGTTGGGATAGCAATAATTATAGTTGCAGATGTAAAGTAGGCACGTGTGTCTACGTCCATTCCAACTGTAAACATGTGATGGGCCCATACAATAAAGCCAAGAAGGCCAATGGCTATCATAGCTCAGACCATGCCTATATATCCAAAGGGTTCTTTTTTACCTGAGTAGTATGCTACGATGTGGGAAATTATCCCGAATCCGGGTAAAATAAGAATATATACTTCAGGATGGCCGAAGAATCAGAATAAATGTTGATATAAAATGGGATCACCCCCTCCTGCAGGATCAAAGAAGGAAGTATTAAGATTACGATCGGTTAGGAGTATTGTAATACCGGCTGCTAAGACGGGAAGGGATAATAATAGAAGCACAGCTGTAATTAGTACTGCTCACACAAAGAGGGGTGTTTGATATTGTGAAATTGCTGGAGGTTTCATATTAATAATTGTGGTAATAAAATTAATTGCCCCAAGAATTGATGAAATCCCTGCTAAATGAAGAGAGAAAATGGTAAGATCAACAGAAGCCCCAGCGTGAGCCAGGTTTCCAGCTAGAGGGGGATAAACAGTTCAGCCTGTCCCAGCTCCGGCTTCTACACCGGATGATGCTAAAAGGAGGAGGAAAGAGGGAGGGAGAAGTCAGAAACTTATGTTGTTTATTCGAGGGAAGGCCATATCTGGGGCACCGATCATTAAAGGAATGAGTCAGTTTCCAAAGCCTCCAATTATCAGTGGTATTACTATAAAGAAAATTATTACGAAAGCGTGTGCTGTAACGATCACATTGTAAATTTGATCGTCACCAAGGAGTGCGCCGGGTTGACTTAGCTCTGCTCGAATGAGCAGGCTTAGGGCTGTTCCGACTATGCCGGCTCAGGCACCAAATACGAGATAGAGGGTGCCATTGTCTTTGTGATTGGTCGAGAAAAATCAGCGGGTGATTGCCACAGGTAGGATGGCTGAGTAAGCGGTGGATTGTAACCCCACATACAGAGGTTTGAGCCCTCTTCTTGCCAAGTTCTGGGGTGTTACCACGTCAGATTGCAAATCTGAAGAAGCAGACTACAGTTTGCCGGGACTTTCCCCCGCTTCCCCGCGTTACAGCGGGGGAAAGTAGATAGATGCTCGCTGGTTTGAGTGCTTAGCTGTTAACTAAGAGTTTAAAGGATCGAGGCCTTTCTATCTAGAAAAGGTCTTAGCTTAATTAAAGTATTTGTTTTGCATACAGAAGATGTGGGGTAGTGTCCTGCAGATCTTATCAGGGGCTGGAGGATTCTCACCTCCGCTGAGGGCTTTGAAGGCCCTTGGTCTAGTTTATCCTAAGCCCCTAAAGGGACAACAAGGCTAAGGTTGCGGGGGCTAAAGGTAAAAGTATAGCAGAGATTGTTGCCGAAATAGCGAGGGGCAAGGTGGATGCTGTCGTTTGCAATCGTCAGGGGGTTGTTGCATTAAGATTATTAGGTGAAATAGTTAAAGTCATTGCGTAGGAGACCCGAAGATAGAAATAAAGGCTCAATAGTGCACTTAAGGCGGCAATAGAAGCTGTTAAAGGAATGTCTTGTTTTGTTAATTCTTGAAGAATTATTCATTTGGGCATAAACCCAGAAAGAGGAGGTAGACCACCTAAAGAAAGGAGAATTAAAGGGGTAATTGCCGTAAGGGCAGGTGTCTTAGCTCATGAAGCAGCCAGGGTATTTACTGTGGTTGAGGAATTAGTTTTGAAGATTATAAAAGTTGAGAAAGTCATAGGAATATAAATGATCAAAGCCAGAAGGGCTAGTTGTTGATTAAATTGTATAACTAGGATTATTCAGCCGAGATGTGCAATTGATGAATAGGCTAAGATCTTACGTAATTGGGTTTGATTTAATCCCCCTCAGCCCCCTACTAATGTTGAGGCCACACCTAGAAAAGTAATTAAATTAGAATTTACTGGCATGATCTGACATATTAAAATAAAAGGTGCCAATTTTTGTCAAGTGGATAAGATGAGCCCTGTTGTTAGGTCAAGGCCCTGAAGTACTTCTGGCAACCAAAAGTGTACGGGAGCAAGGCCTATTTTTAGAGCCAGGGCCATTGTGAGCATGGAGGCTGGGAAAGAGTGGAGCTCAAAGTTGATGTCCCACTGACCTGTAATTCATGCATTTGTGGTGCTAGCAAATAAGATCAGAGCAGCCGCAGCTGCTTGAGTAATAAAATACTTTGTTGTAGCCTCTACTGCTCGCGGGTGATGGTGCTGTGATATTAGAGGAATGATAGCTAGGGTACTAATCTCTAAGCCTATTCAGGCCAATAGCCAGTGAGAGCTTGCAAAGGTAAGTGTTGTACCTAGGCCCAGGCTTAATAAGAGGATAGAAAGAATAAAGGGGTTCATTAGCAAAGGAAGGAATTTAACCAACATGTTCGGGGTATGGGCCCAAGAGCTTATTTTAGCTGACTTTACTAGAAAGTGGTGTAGTGGAAGCACTAGGAGTTTTGATCTCCTGAGGATGGGTTCGAGCCCCCTTTTTCTAAGGAGTTGAAGGGACTTTAACCCTTATGATTCACCCTATCAAAGTGGTCCTTTACTTCAGGCACAACTCCGCTAGGCATGGGGTGGAAGTCCAGCGCATGCTGTCGAGAGGGAAAGGTGTCAAATCACTAGGGCCAAAGTCAAAGGTAGAAAGTTTTTTCATACAAGGTGTATTAGTTGATCATAACGGAAACGTGGGTAAGATGCCCGTACTCAGAGGAAAACCATAGATAAGAGGGCTGCCTTAGTTATAAGAGTTAATGATGTAAATTCAGGCATTGAGGTGGAATAGGAAGAACCTAGGAACAGTACGGCCGACAAGGTGTTCATGAGTAGAATGTTGGCGTACTCGGCTAAGAAAAATAGTGCGAAAGGGCCCCCTGCATATTCTACATTGAAGCCAGAGACGAGCTCAGACTCCCCCTCTGTTAAATCAAAAGGGGCCCGATTTGTTTCTGCTAGTGTAGAGATATATCACATCGCAGCTAGGGGCCATGCCGGAAGGGCGAGTCATGTTGCTTCTTGGGTTGTACTAAATGTTTGTAATGTAAAGCCACCAGAAAAAATGATAACACTAAGCAAAATTAAGCCGAGACTGACTTCGTAGGAAATAGTTTGGGCAACGGCACGAAGGGCTCCCACTAGTGCGTATTTTGAATTTGAGGCTCAACCAGAGCCTAAAATTGAATAAACAGCGAGACTTGAAAGAGCAAGTACAAAAAGAATACTTAAATTAAGGTCAGCGACAGGGAAGGGCATAGGTATGGGGGCTCAAAGTGTTAATGCAAGGGTAAGGGCGAGTACTGGGGCAAAAACAAAGAGAAGGGGAGAAGAGGTCGAAGGGCGAATAGGTTCTTTAATAAATAATTTTACGCCGTCAGCAATTGGTTGAAGGAGTCCGTATGGGCCTACAATATTGGGCCCTTTCCGTAGCTGTATATAGCCTAGAACTTTGCGTTCAATAAGGGTTAAGAAGGCAACGGCTAGAAGGACGGGAACTATATAAATGAGCGGGTTGAGGATATAACTAACCACGATGTTGGTCATAGTTAGAGAGAGGACTTGAACCTCTGTAGAAAGGGCTTAGGCCTTTTGCACTGTCCGGGCTCTGCCACTCTAACACACCCATTCTTTTTGGGGTCTTTTTAAGCCCCCTTATCCGCTTTATTGGGTTTCAGCGGTTAGGGGAGGGGCGTGCTTTTGGCATAGGCCCCCTTTTTCCGGTCCTTTCGTACTGGAAAAGAGCTTGTCATAGATAGAAACTGACCTGGATTACTCCGGTCTGAACTCAGATCACGTAGGACTTTAATCGTTGAACAAACGAACCCTTAATAGCGGCTGCACCATTAGGATGTCCTGATCCAACATCGAGGTCGTAAACCCCCTCGTCGATATGGGCTCTGAGAGGGGATTGCGCTGTTATCCCTAGGGTAACTCGGTTCGTTGATCGGTTATACCGGATCAGAAAAGTCAGAATTTCTGTTACTTGGAGTAGAGGCTCTGAGTATTAGGGATAATATCCCCGGTCCACATGGGGGTTGTGTTTTACCCCGCGGTCGCCCCAACCAAAAACACTTCAGTAATTATCACTAAGTTTCCACTGTTATCACAGCACATTAAACGTGACTTACCTTAGGTCTAAAGCTCCATAGGGTCTTCTCGTCTTATGTAAGCATCCCCGCCTCTGCACGGGGAGGTCAATTTCATTGACTGGAGATGGGAGACAGCTAAGCCCTCGTGATGCCATTCATACAGGTCTTCATTTAAAAGACAAGTGATTACGCTACCTTCGCACGGTTAAAATACCGCGGCCGTTAAACTTATAGTCACAGGGCAGGCGGGACCTCTTATATTTTTGGAGCAAGAGGCGATGTTTTTGGTAAACAGGCGAGGCTTGTGTTTGCCGAGTTCCTTCCTTCTCTTTTAGTCTTTCCTTTAGGCACACCTGTGTGGGGTTAACGATACAAAATAGGTGTTTTTCTTGTTTATTTGACCTATTGCCCTCTGGGTTTGGGGTCGGTTAATAGTCGGTGGGAGGTCCGTTCCGACTTACACATGTGCTAGGAGAAAAATTAAATTTTTCTTATTACTCATTTTAGCATAATTGTTCTTATGGGGGCATAAGACAGCCTGGTAAGGGGCAGGGAGGGAGATATAATATCAGTATATGAGGATGTAGGCTAATTTGAGCTTTAACGCTTTCTGATAAGATGGCTGCTTTTAGGCCCACTTAATTTGAAATCCTTGAGTAATATGATCTTGGGTCACCTGTAAAAGTTGTTTCTTCTATCAAAAGGGCTGTACCCCTTTTGATTAACGCCTTTAGTTTCCTTAATCAATTTTAGCATAAGCATGGGTGAGGGGGGAAAGACTTAAAGGGCTGAACTCCTATTCATTTCACAGGCAACCAGCTATAACTGGGCTCGGTAGGTTTGTCACCTCTACTCAAAGCTCTTCCCACTCTTTTGCCACAGAGACGGGTTTGCCCTATATAGGCTGTCTTGGAGTAGCTCGCTCAGTTTCGGGGTTACAAACTAAAGGGCTCTTTGCTTGTAGTTTTCTTGCTAAATCATGATGCAAAAGGTACGAGTAGTAAACTCTGCTGCTTGGTGCTTAAATGGTTTATTTCATTTCTTTTTCAGCGTTCCCTTGCGGTACTTTATCTGTTGCTCTTTTTTCCTTTTCTGTCACCCGTACTTAGGAGGTAAAATGATTTGTTTAAATTTATTATGAGTTTTTAAGTCCACAATAGTAAAATTTTTATTTTTGAGGCTAGCTGTTAGGCATCAGGGCAGTCCGATTTGCACGGACGACTTCTCGGTGTAAGGGAGATGCTTTACTAACTTGGCTATGCTCTGGTTCATCCAAGCGCACCTTCCGGTACGCTTACCATGTTACGACTTGCCTCCCCTTATTATAAAAAGCATTTTAGGTAATATCTAGGGTTTATTTGGAGAGAGTGACGGGCGGTGTGTGCGCGCTTCAGGGCCGTTTTCAGCAGGGCACTCTAGTCCCTACTTACTGCTAAATCCTCCTTCAGGTAATTTTTTCAAATTACAATTCGTATTCTCTATGATAGAGAATGTAGCCCATTTCTTCCCATCCCATTCGCTACACCTCGACCTGACGTTTTTGGCTTTGCCATTTATGCTTACTATTTTTCCTTCACAGGGTAAGCTGACGACGGTGGTATATAGGCGGGGAAAACAAAGGATGGTGAGGTTAAACGGGGGTTATCAGTTCTAGAACAGGCTCCTCTAGGGGGGTCTAAAGCACCGCCAAGTCCTTTGGGTTTTAAGCTATTGCTCGTAGTCCCCAGGCGGATGGTTTGGGTATAAAACCATCAATGTTAACGACCATACATAGTGGGGTATCTAATCCCAGTTTGTTTTATGGCTTTCGTGGAATCGGAGATTTTAGGGCAACTTTCGTGATTGTTCTTCGTGACTTCGGATGCGTATAACTGCTTTGAAGTTGTTCGGCCGTATTTCCTCTTATTTTCTTAACCACGCTTTACGCCGTTTTTCATCAATTTGAGCCTCTCGTATAACCGCGGTGGCTGGCACGAGTTTTACCGGCCCTCTTTCCCTTAACTAAGTCAAGCTTTCACTTATGGCTTAAATTTTATCACTGCTGAATACCCGTAGGGGTGTGGCTGAGCAAGGCGTTATGGGCTAGTAAACTATTGAATGTGCCTGATACCTGCTCCTCAATTCCGGACAGGACATTAAGGGCATTCTCACGGGGAGGCGGAGACTTGCATGTGTAAATTAGGGGACAATTGATAGTAAAGTCAGGACCAAACCTTTGTGCTTTCGGGACTTTCTAGGGCCCATCCTAATATCTTCAGTATTAAACTTTAATTAAGCTACGATAGC